TAAAAAAAAAAAAAAACAAACAAAGAAAAGACTTATAGAATTTTTTGAATCATATATCATTCTATCAATCAACAAGAATTTGGCACTTTTACCAACTTTATTTTAAGGAATCTCTAGATCTAGAAATTCATTTCGTACAACTGAACCTTTTCAAACTGTTTCTTTTTCAGAACCAAAAATATTTGTGCCAAAATCACAGATGCCAAGAATAACAGAAGGCCTTGGACTCGTAATGGATCTTGAAGCACTATTTCTGCGTCTCCCTGACCAAACCCTCCTACATTTGGATTACTTGTTAATGGTTGATCAAGCTTGATGGATTCACCTTCTGAAACAAGAAGTTCTGGTCCTGGAGGTATAATATCAACCACTTGACGTCCTTCTGATGCATCAACTATGGTTATTTCATATCCCCCCTTTTCTTTACGTGCTATTCTGCTTACTATACCAGCTGATGTAGCATTATAAACTGTATTGTTACTCTTACTACCATCAGGATAAATCTGACCCCTTCCTCTGTTCCCACCTACATATATGGGATATTTTAAGAAGTGAACGTCTTTTTTCGTAGCAGGGTCGGGGGAAAGAATAGGAAAGACGATTTCACTATATTTCTGACCGGGAACAGGACCTATCACAAGAATATTTCTTTTATTAGGACGATAACACTGAAAAGAAAGATTGCCCATCTTTTCTTTCATTTCGGGAGAAATACGATCGGGGGGGGCTAATTCGAATCCCTCGGGTAAAATAAGAACAGCTCCTACATTCAAAGCTCCCTTTTTACCATTAGCAAGAACTTGTTTCAGTTGCATATCATAAGGAATTCGAACAACTGCTTCAAATACAGTATCAGGAAGTACAGCTTGCGGAACTTCAATATCCACGGGCTTATTAGCTAAATGGCAATTGGCACATACAATTCGCCCAGTTGCTTCTCGTGGATTTTCATAACCCTGCTGCGCAAAAATGGGATATGCATTTGAAATAGATGCTCGAGTTATTACATATATCATGATCGATACATAAATGGATCGAGTCATCTGTTCTTTTACCCAAGAAAAAGTCTTTCTATTTTGCATGGTCCAATCATTGATCCCCGGAATTTCTACAATAAATTTGATAGGTAGTTAGTAGAATTCCCTATCCACGAGTTTGCCATTGTATTGATTGTACTGAAAGAATTGTACTGGTGGAATATAGTATGAATACCTTGAATTGAAAAGGTAGAAGTATAAAGAATAAGTAAGATTAAAAATGATTTCTTTATACACGAAGAAAGATTCTGATTTGATTGATATCAAAAGATCTAATGAATTATTCATTCATTCATTGAATGATAAATTACTACAAGCGAAGGAGATACACGATTTAAAAAATGGAAGATCCAATATTTCACAATTGTATCTAGAATCACTGGAAAAGTGGAAACAAGACCAGATATAATCTGGTCATTCTGAGCCAATCCAAAATCGTTGTAGATCGAACCAATCATTAGTTCCCAACCATGGGTCGAGTGAAATCCGATCCATAAATCAGTAACTAAAAGAATCGAAAAAGCTTTGATTGTATCACTTAAGTTATAGAGAAATTCCTGAATCCAAGAATTTAGAATGAAAAGTTCTTCATTACCCAGAACAAAATAACCACTTAGAATAGCGAAACAGATTAGATTTGTAGAGAAATGCAAAATGATATGGAAATGAGATTCATTGTGTCTTTGGACCAATTGTATTGTTTCCTTGTGCATTCCTATACGAAGGCTTTGCATATGTGTCTCCGAGTACTCCTTTATCATCTCGTCCAACAGGAATAGTTCTTCTAATTCCATAAATTTTTCTAGAACATTTTTCTCTTGAATATCATTCAAAAGGATTTCGGATTGCCTGGTATTCCACCAATGAATAACCCAAGTTTCTAGACATTTCTTAAATGAGAGAGAAACCCACCAGGGCAAAAAGAGTATAGACACAAGATATGGGAGGGAAGCCAATGCTTTCTTTTTTTTCATTCTGTATCTGTGATGTGAATTGTTAATGAACCTGTTTCATTCGTCGATTCTATCTGAAATTTATATGAAGCACGAGTTATATAACAAGAGCCTATAACTCTAACAAGAATAAGGTATCGAACCTATGGATCTTTTCCTATTTTTTTTTTGTGTAAGAATTGACTCTTTGGATCTAGAATAATCTAGAATAGAACATAGAAGAAGGCCCTTTTCGAATGAAAAAAAAAGAAGTAAATATTCTTTCTATATTCCAGAGATCCCGATTAGGCAAATTGTAACCGATTTCCTCTTCATTTATTCCTTTCCATGAAGACTCGAAAACCCATTTGAACTAACGAATAGAATTTGGATTTAAAGACGAACCCTACCGGATCCTTTCATTCTTTTATTTCTATTTCGAATTCGAAAGATTTCACTGTCTAACCGCAGCGCGGGGATAGGGTATCAATTCAAAGGCCTAAAAAGAGGAATTCTATTTTACGAAAACAAAAGACATGTTAGGATATTTGATGAATCTATACTTATTAGACCTTTTACTAGTATAAAGAGTAAAGCTGGACGCCATGTGTATGCGTATAAAAAATAGTTTTTGTGTACAAATAGTTTCTATTCTCCTTAATAGATTTTAAAATCTATTTTATTTGATTAGTTATATTAGATTTTATTAATATTGTTCCATATACTCCCTCCTGCTTTTGAGATGTATTAAGTTCCTTCTCTCATGCTGAGATTGATTCTTCAGTTCATTTCAAAATACTTCAATGGGTACGCGCAAGAAATAGGCCAATTCGGCAGCTTTTTGTTCAATTTCTCGTGGAGTCAAATTCTCATCAGTACGGGTCAAGGGAATGGCTCCTTGGCCCCTTATTTCCATATAAAGGACACGACGAGGAAAAAGACCCTCTCTCACCTCCATTCTGATTGATTGGATATCTTTCAGAAAGAAACGAAGGAAGATGCGACGATTTCTTCCAGGAAATCCCCAACGAAAAAGGGACATTATCCCTTCTTTTCTATCGAATCGGTCATAACCACTACCTACATTCCATGAAATTGTGCACCACAAATAAGAACTAATGAATAGACCTGCGATCCCATAGAAAGACATCACGATCCCTTGTGGGAAAAAAGGAATTTGCTGAGACGGAAATACGGATATCAGATTTTTACCAAGATAACTGGAAGTTCCAACCACTAAGAATCCTAGTGAACCTAAAAAAAGGATAAAGGCCCAGCAAAAATTACTTGTTTTTCGAGACCCCGTTATAAGTTCTATCCATATAAGTTCTGATCGCCAGTTCATACTATACTAGATCCAGTTGCATTCGATTGGAATTGAGAGAATAACCCAAATGGATTTGACTCGACTTTATTGCTTGATCCCGAAGTAACTTTCATCAACTAGCAGCATTCCGACGGGAACCATTAGGAATAATTGGTTAGATACATTGAGTTTCTATTTCAAATATTTTTCAAAAAATATTTGCTGATCATTTTGAATTTAATCATTTAATTTCTTAAGCTATAACCGCATATACATGCATTAATGCGTATATTATGCATCGGCATACATAACAAAACAACTCTTCCATTTGTTTTCGGAAAGGCCACATATCATATATCCTACCATATTACATTAAAAAAGCATCTGTATGATGATCCAGTGTTGAAAGAAATTGATGAGATTTGGTCCCATCATATTTAGACAATCTTATTTCTTTGGACATAAAGAGATAAAGAAGCCATTGCGATTGCCGGAAAGACTAGGCCCACTAAAGGAACAAAAATAGAGGGAAAGTTCAAATCTATCATAGAATGGGTACCTCGATTTCATATTTGTACCTATTATAATTATAAATTATAATTATAAAGATATCTTATGATAAGTCTATCTATTAGATAGAATATTAAGATAATCTTAATATGAAGTATTTAAGAATCAATAACGAATGTAGAACTAAATGAAGTGTACCTATTCCTCTTTCTACACGAATATGTATGAGAATCCGCTGGATTCTTCTTCTCCCATCCTTATCTTCATCGTCTTTCTATCTTTCCTTTCAAAAAAAAATGTTTTTTGAAAGGAAAGATAGAAAGGAGTTTCTTATGAGTTCCCGACTTTAACCAATCTTATCCAACAAACAGGGATTCCTAGTGAAAAACGGGGATTCTCGGTAAATAGAAAGAACCTCTAGATTCTTATTATTTGTTATTTGAATATTTCTATTTGATTTATTTGATTTGAAATTTCTTCTTTTTTACTATTTTCTTTTCATTTTTTCGATATCTTTTTTGAATCTTGATTCAAGGGAAGGAAACCATGTAGCTGAAATAACTCATTAAGAACACCTTTTAAAGGATTACGTGGTACGATTGGGTCGAATAAGCCCTTATGGAATAAATACTCAGCCGCTTGTGAACCGTCGGGTACTGTCTTTTTCAATGTTTGTTCAATTACTCTTTTACCCGCAAACGCAATGTAGGCATTAGGTTCAGCAATAATGATATCTCCCAACATACCAAAACTTGCCGTAACTCCGCCAGTTGTAGGAGATGTAAGGATTGATACATAGAATAATTTTTTCTTTGATTGATAATCATATGAAGCAGAAGATATTTTAGCCATTTGCATCAAGCTCAAACTCCCTTCTTGCATGCGTGCTCCTCCAGAAGCACACACAATAATGACAGGTAGAGATCGATTAGTAGCATACTCGATCAAACGGGTGATTTTCTCACCTACTACGGATCCCATACTACCTCCCATAAACTGAAAATCCATAACTCCAATTGCTATGGGAATACTATTTAGTTGACCTACGCCCGTTTGAACAGCTTCAGTTAAACCCGTTTTTCTTTGATAAAAAGAGATGCGATCTATATAAGGTTCCTCCTCTGAATGAAATTCAATGGGGTCCATAGAGACCATATCTTCATCCATAGGCTCCCAAGTGCCAGGATCAATAAAGAGTTCGATTCTGTCTGAACT